GTTCGGAAAAGTGGTTGAAAGAATTCAACCAATTTAGTATTCAAGTCAATGATGTATTACATTAATTCGATTCATTCAACCTTATTTTATTTAATTTTATTTAAATATTTTAAATATTAAAAATTATAACGATAAAGTAAAAAAAGTAAAATAAAGTCAAAGCGGGTAGCGGGAATCGAACCCGCATCGTTAGCTTGGAAGGCTAGGGGTTATAGTCGACGTTGATTCATAATTTTTAACGTCTCTAATTCAAAACTGAACGTGAAACTTTGGTTTCATTCAGCTCCTTTATGGAAGGTGGATAAATTCCCAGATTCAGATATGAACGAAATAAAAAATCTGACCCATAACGTCTATGTCAGCTTTTATGTCTGAATCTATTCAGAACAACCCGCTTTCTAGACGATCCCTATAGAAAGGGGTGTTATATTCTAACAATCTTTCTAGTTACTTCGTTCTCTACTTCTATTTGAAAGAATCCTTAGGAAAAGCATTTTGTTTCCACCGAGCTAAAACAATTTATCGATGTCTTTAATAAACCAAAGACATTGTTTAATAGCTGTTTTGCTTCAATTTCCCCTACAGAAATGAAAAATTGAAGATTTAGTTACGATTAGAAATACGCGTTTTATCTTTATCCATGGGTCCTTTACTTATACTCATTCAATTGGAAGTATTGATCCAATAAAAAAATTATGTTTCGTAATCTTATAATCCAATTTTTCAATTTAAAATTGATTCGTGGATAAAAATCACGAGAATTTATATTATTCCTCGAATTTTTCATTGAGAGGGAAAGGATTCAATCCTTTTAAGAACTAAAGTTTTTGTTCGGAATGAATATTAATCAAACCGAAAGACCCTTTAACTATATAAAGGATTAAAGAACGAATCACACTTTTACCACTAAACTATACCCGCTACAATCAGATTATTGTATCTAAATGGACCTTTTGTCGACCTTAATCACAAAACCAAAACAAAACATCAGAAAAAAATTATGAAAACTAGAGCGTTTACCTTTTGTATTTGTATCAGAGGACCTAATGAGATTTGGAAACGAGTATTCATTTTAATAACTAAATAACAAGTGCTTTTTTGCCCGAGGTTTTTGTCTCGAACTTAATCCATAACACAAAAATAGATTGTGGTAAGAAACGAGAGTTCCTTTTTTCTTATTTAAACCGGAATAAAAGGACTAACTAAGAAAGAAATAGCACGTTGATTCTCTACCATTTGATTCTATATCATAGATATTGATATTTTTTTATTTATTATTTTTTTTTCAATTTTCTAAATCTTTTGATTTATGATTTGTTGGAATATGATTTGTTGGAACAAAAGGGCGGGCCCGGCTAAGGACTGACCAGGCCGGGCCGTGGAACTAAAAAGCCCCTTCGGACGAAATTAAAAAATAAGAGTATATACTATGACGGGCGTTTTCAAGCCTTATTTTTTATAATGTAACATAGTATTATCCTTTTTCAATTGGGAGGAGAGATGGCTGAGTGGACTAAAGCGTCGGATTGCTAATCCGTTGTACGAGTTTTTCGTACCGAGGGTTCGAATCCCTCTCTTTCCGTTTTCGTTGATGACTTAGTATTTTTTTTTCGAATTTATCGAGAGCTATTTTTTTATTACTAGTAATAAAAAAATAATTAGTGGAATAGATAAAATCTTACTAAATAACAGTTTAAAATCAAGCAAAGAAAACCTTATTTTTTATTCTTCACGTCCAGGATTACGTCCTGGATCATTAGACAGGAATCCGAAGATAAATAGAGAAACAAAGAATATCACTACCGTGTAAACAAATAGTTTGAGAGTAAGCATTACACAATCTCCAAGATTTTTTTAGGAAAAAAGAGAATAGATTCTCCACTTTTATACTACTATACTACATACCCGATTTTTTTTTTCGAATAAATCATGAATTTGTCTGGGACTTTATTAAAATTAAAAATATCATCGGAAACTTACAGCAGCTTGCCAAACAAAGGCTAAGAGAAAAAAGAACAGGGGTATCACTGGCATAACATCGACTATTGGATTCAAAAAAGCGTAGGCTTCGGGCAATTTGCCAACGAAAAAACTACTGGAATAAAGAGCAGAATTAAGGTAGATACAGATCAAACTAAAAATATTAAGCATAACAAACATTTTGTTTTTGGGGATAATTGTATTTATTTTGATTGAGTTGTTAATAAATTTAATTGAGTTTTTTATTATTATAGATATGTTATTATTGATAGAAGAAAAAAATGAATAAAAATAAAATAAGATAGACGAAAAAACTTTATTTTATTTGAATTCACCCAATCAAAAATTCTTCTATATCTCAAATCAAAAGAGAATAGAATAAATAATACTTTCGTACAATATCTTAATTGAATTATATGTAATGATCAATAAATTCAGTTTAATTCTATGTCTACGTGTATAGTTTCCATGTAGAAAAATTCTAGTAATCCATTTTATAAAAAATAGATATTTAGATTGGAGTTGACGAATAACCCGTACCAATATTAGTGTTTATTTATTAGTATCGAATAGAAATAAATGGGGCGTGGCCAAGTGGTAAGGCAACGGGTTTTGGTCCCGCTATTCGGAGGTTCGAATCCTTCCGTCCCAGAGCATACCCAGTATATATGTATATATATTATTATATAATCATTATATTAACATAATAATATCAATATATTTATATATATATATATAAAATATATATCATAATAAAATATTATATTTATATATATAAAGATTGCTTTTTAGAACAGCCTTCCGTATTAAGATAATCTGTATTAAGATTACTAAATAGAATATTAGTATATAATCTAGTATAGAATCTGATTATTATTTTTTAATAATTGGCGGAATCATATCTTTTGCACAAATTTGTTTGAGTTCAAATAACACGCATATGAAATGGGAAATTGAATTCAGTTGCAATTCGTTAAATAACAATGATTTTACAGTATAAATATGAAAAAATAACAACATAAAATTTCAATCTTGTCTTACATCAGTGTTTTTTATCTATCTTTTTTTAATCACATACTGTTTATTCCAATATGAATTTATCTCTCTCTTACTAATGATAAACGGATGATAAAAAACAAAAGGTCCTTGCTGTAAAACTTTATGTTTTGCAAAATGAAAATAATTATATCGGATAGGAGATTTTTCAATCAATTAAATCTTTGTAATGAACCGCTAGAAGTATAAGTTCTTGGTACTTGAAGAAGTGTGAAATTGTTGAATTTATTCTATCACTATTATCTTACTTGAAGATACAGATTCAAAATAACTTGATTTCTTCGTATTATATTTATTTATTCCTGTTATATCAGTTATAATTTAGTTAACTAATTTGATTTTTCCAATAATAGAAAAATAGAAAAAGAGTTTCAAATTTAGAATGATATAAATAAAAGAATCAAAATAATTTATAAAAAAAGGAGTTCTATTTTTATTTTATAGAATTTCCAAGATTAAATTCTATTAATCTAAAAAAAAGGGGTTAAATTGATTTATTCTTATTCTTGCTGAGACTCTCCTTTTTTCATATAGAAGAAAAAGGTATAGATTACTATGTACCAACCGAACCAATGATTATTCATGATTTCATAATTGAATCAATTACATATGGGTTCCAAACTGAAGGAATGTTATGGTAAAACTTCGTTTAAAACGATGTGGTAGAAAGCAACGTGCGACTTGAAGGACATGATCCGCTGTGGAGTCTTACATCCACCACTTTTATATATATTTATTATAGGAATGAAAGTGCTCTTGGCTCGACATCATTTGTTCTATTCCGCTGTAACCTCCTTTTTTTTTTGGGGGGGGGGGGTGATAGAATATAGTATAGGATGGAGCTCGAGTCGAAAGTATTTTTTTATTTTTCAGAGGCAAGAATCTAGGGTTAGTATCAATCAACAAATTGGAACAACTTCGTAAGTATATTTTGATACATAAATTAAAAGGAGCCCATTCGAGAAAATTTCCAATTCAAAGGGAAGATTTGTTGAAATTGGTAAAACTCTTTCGATCAAATCAAAAAGTGTATTACGCAGGAATCAAACATTCGTATGATTCTTTGACATAAAGAAATCACAAAAAATGGTATGTTGCTGCCATTTTGAAAGATTTAAAGATCACCGAAGTAATGTCTAAACCCAATGATTCAAGGCAAAGATCCTGGAACAAGGAAATACCATTTTCAATTGTCTGAACAACTGGATCAGAATGAAGAATCAAAATGGATTCTTAAAGAAGACAGGCGATTAAAGGGTTAGAGACCGCTCAATAGATGCAGTATCTAAAATAAAATAAAGGGTTTCTCTTTTGCGTTATTTCAGAGTTATCCAACTTGAGTTATGAGGGTGCAAATATGACTAATTTTTTTGTTGGGTAAGAATAAGAAAAAAAGGGCTAAAATCAATAGTCTAATTAATTTGATGATTTGATGGATATATTTGATATTGTAATTCTATACATAGACATAATTTAGAATTTTCTCGAGCCGTACGAGGGGAAAACCTCTTATACGTTTCTAGGGGGGGTATTGTTCATCTATCCCAATGAGCCATTTATCGAATCGTTGCAATTGATGTTCGATCCCGACGAGAGGGAAGAGATCTTCGGAAAGTGGGTTTTTATGATCCGATAACCAATCAAATTTTTTTAAATGTTCCTGCTATTCTATACTTCCTTGAAAAAGGCGCTCAACCTACGGGAACTGTTCATGATATTTTAAAAAAGGCGGGAGTTTTTACGGAACTTCAGCGTTAATCAACAAACAAAATTCAATTAATGAAATAAAATAGAAAAAAAGATCAAGTGAATAAATAAGAAATGATATAGACGTAGAAGTAATGTGTTCTATAGACATAAAAATTTGACATTACCCCCGATGGGATGATTTTCGTTGGAACTCTTTGAACAAAAAAAAACAAAGGACTAAACCTGATTATTTTAGTTTTAGTTATTGAATAAACTTCGTTTTTTTCTACTTCTCCCCCGTCTTCCTTAATTAAGTCTTTCACTTAATATTCTATATAGTGATAGTGTAGTGCCAATCCAACACAAGTCTTTCGTTTTTTTATATTTCAATTAAAATTAATCAAATTATTTAATTTTAATTGATTGAAATCAAAATTGTTAGTTCTATTTAGAACTTGTTTTATCTTTTGTATGCTTACGCTTTTGTCAATATTAATATTGACAACAGTGTATCAAATAAATATAATCCGATCGTGGATAAACGGATCCATTTATCCCTGTTCCATAGATTTTATTTCATTCAAATAATCTTCTTAGATTTTCTGTCATACAGGAAGTCTTTTTTGATTAAGATTTAAATCAATCAAACTCGATATATACTAAATTAATGGATAATATAATATAAGAGAAGAGAGCCAGGAGGCGGTCTATAAATATTGGAAAATCTTTGACTTTATTTTATCTTTTATTTGAAAATTTTTATATTTTCGTCGGATTTGTTCATTTTTATTATGTTTAGAGCGGGTTAGAGTTTTTTTTCATTGTTTTTTTAATGGTTTGATTATGTTGTGCCATTCAATTTCGTTATTTATTGGGATTCTGATTGTATCTACACATTCTAATTTGTTTATTTGGGTTGCTAACTCAACGGTAGAGTACTCGGCTTTTAAGTGCGGCTAGCATCTTTTACACATTTGTATGAAGAAACAGATTCGTCCATACCATCGGTAGAGTTTGTAAGACCACGACTGATCCTGAAAAGAATCAATGGAAAAAGCAGCATGTCGTAGCAATGGATAATTCTGAGAATATTTCATTCTTTCTTATTGAATAGGTCCAAAATCTTATTTCAATTGTTTCAATTCAATTAAAAAAAGAATTTTTTTTGGGGGGGGTCGAGTGAATAAATGGGTAGAGCCTTATTAGAGGTTCCAATTCTAGGGAAATAACAAAGTAACGAGCTTCTGTTCTTAATTTTTGAATGATTCCCCCATCTAATTAGATGTTAAAAATATATTAGTGCCTAATGCGGGAAAAGCTTTTCCGATGAGTGGATTAGAAATTTCTTATGAGTCCTAACTATTAGCTATTCCCCTTTATGGGGTAGAGATAAATGTGTAGAAGAAGGTAGTATATTGATAAAGAGATTTCTTTTTTCAAAATCAAAAGAGCGATTGGATTGATAAAATAAAGGGCTTCTAACTATCTTCTTATCCTATAAATGAATATAAATCTATTATCTGGAAAGGAAGGGGAGGTTCTAGAGAGTCCGTTGATGAGTTTGACTTGTTTCCGAGGTATCTAGTTTTTTCTTACTATAAATACCTTGTTTTAACTGTATCGTACTATGTATCATTTGATAACCCAATAAATCATCTATTTCTTTTCTGATTCAAAATTGAATTTTAAATGGAAGACTTTCAAGGATATTTCGAATTATATAGATCTCAGCAACACCATTTACTATACCCACTTATCTTTCGGGAGTATATTTATGCCCTTGCTCATGATCGTGGTTTAAATAGATCCGTTTTATTGGATAATGTAGGTTATGACAAGAAATCCAGTTTACTAATTATAAAACGTTTAATTAGTCGAATGTATCAACAGAATCATTTGATTATTTCCGTTAATGATTCTAATCAAAATAAATTTTTTGGGTACCCCAAAAATTTGTATTCTCAAATGATATCGGAGGGATTTGCAGTCATTGTGGAAATTCCGTTTTCCCTACGATTAGTATCCTCCTTAGAGGAGACAGAAACCGTAAAATCTTATAATTTACGATCAATTCATTCAATATTTCCCTTTTTCGAGGATAAATTTCCACATTTAAATTATGCATCAGATGTACTAATACCCTACCCCATCCATCTGGAAATCTTGGTTCAAACCCTTCGCTACTACGTGAAAGATCCCTCTTCTTTGCATTTATTACGGCTCTTTCTTAATGAGTATTATAGTTGGAATACTCTTATTACTCGCCCAAAATCCATTTTTGCAAAAAGTAATCAAAGATTATTCTTGCTCCTATACAATTCTTATGTATGTGAATACGAATCTATTTTACTTTTTCTCCGTAACCAATCTAATCATTTACGATTAACCTCTTTTGGGATCTTTTTTGAGCGAATACGTTTTTATGAAAAAATAAAATATCCTGTCGAAGAAGTCTTATTTCCGGCCACCTTATGGTTCTTCAAGGATCCTTTTATACAGTATGTTAGCTATCAAGGAAAATCGATTCTGGTATCAAAAGATACTCCTCTTCTGATAAATAAGTGGAGATATTATCTTGTCAATTTTTGGCAATGTCATTTTTATGTATGGTCTCAACCAAGACGAATCCATATAAACCAATTATCCAAGCATTCCTTTGATTTTTTGGGTTATCTTTCAAGCATACGACCAAATATTTCAGTGGTACGGAGTCAATTGTTAGAAAATTCATTATTAATGGATAATACTATGAAGAAGCTTGATACATTATTTCCA